GATGGATACTAAAGAAGGCTCGACCCACCCTTTTTTGTTTCCCTCTTTACTTTTCCTGCTCAAAGGGGGAATTTTTTAAGTGTATACGTTATTTCTATGAGAAAAAATGAAACTTAGACATAGTAGTTGTTTAACGAAATACTATGCATAAGAAGATCTTGCCTTGGGCGAGTCACCTATTGCGCACTTACCGATTTTTTATTTCGAAATTGAATTTCTACTTTCTCGATCGGGGGTTCAAGCATTAAAAATTTGTGAGGTTTATTATTTCTTATATTAAATATTTATTCACTTTCAAATCCGAAGAAGTGCCCATCCTGTCAAAGAATCAACAAAGGAAAAAGCATTACGACTCTTTAATATATGCCCATAATGCTTTTTCCTTTGTTGATTCTTTCGATGGATCACAAGACTCAGATTGCAAATAAAAAGAAATCTAGAAATTCAAACTATAAAGTAAGACAAGACAATTATTTAATATTGATCGAAAAAAAGAGGTATCAAAAAAGTGAATGGGTTCTATGTAAATTCCATATCCTTTATTATCTTGATACATATATAAAGATAATATTGTAGATTGATCGACACTAAGTCCCTTTCTTTATTCTAAAGTACAACTTTATACACTACAATAACACTAATAGATAGTATAGTAAGAAAGAAATATCTATTTCTTTCTTACTATACTTATAGTATAGTATCGGATCTGATAGAATACTGTCGATTCTAGTCCGCTTATTTCATTTAAGACGCAAAATTGGAATCATTTTTTTTTCTTCAATCATTGATAAGAACTCAGAAGTAAACATTAATTAAAATTAATTAATCCTTTTGATTTTTATTTTGACTTTCTGTTTTTACATAAATGATAAGCAGAAAAGCAGTAGGAACTAGAATGAACAGTGCAGTAGCAATAAATGCAAGAATATTTACTTCCATAATCTCATCTTTTTTTTACTTCACAATAACTCGGGATTTAATCCCATAGAGATGATAAATCTTTCGACTGTAAATTCTTAAATTCAATGAATGAATTATCTCTCAATGATTTTGAATCGGATCAATATCATGAATAACAATATCTGAGCTATCAAATAAATTCGTCGTCGCGAATTGAATAGTATAACATAGGAAGATCTTTTATCCATACTGAATCCAAAATAGGATTCCCGGTCCAATAAAAAATTACTTTTGAATGAAATCTATTTTTTATACTTCACATTAGCAATTGAGGTTACACAAACAAAACCGGAGGGAGACTTTTTAAGTTGGAAAAGTATTCTATCGGGGGAATTCTGTTAAATTCATTTTGTATTGTACAAGAAAAGAATTCCATTTTTGTATGTGCGCTTAAGAAACATATAGTCCTCTATTCCATCGCAAAAACAGATTCAGTATCTCTTGGAATACTGACTTTAGTGCTACCATCAATTGTACAAATCTACATAGGTCTTTCTAATACCAATCAGTACTACTTGAAGTAATGAAAATCCTCCTATTTGTTTGATGAGAAAGGCAAAACGAAAGGGAAAGAAAAAAGAACCCCCCTGGGAATGAAATTTTACTTCCTGCTCCCCTGTTGACAGAAAAAGGAAAGATGATTGATCTACTTATTGAATCTGTCGGGACTGACGGGGCTCGAACCCGTAGCTTCCGCCTTGACAGGGCGGTGCTCTGGCCAATTGAACTACAATCCCAGGGAAATAAGGGATCGAGCAGAAAATTTGATTCTGTTTTTATTCGTCCGTATCGGGTATTTCTGAAGGACGGGGGGGTTATATCATCTCATGGTATATTGGTGAATTGTTGGGCCGAGCTGGATTTGAACCAGCGTAGACATATTGCCAACGAATTTACAGTCCGTCCCCATTAACCGCTCGGGCATCGACCCAGACCCAAGAAGAACCTCTTTGTTTTGGTGCTTCGGGGTATATTGGTAATCCATAATATGATCAACTTACCTTTGTAGTACCCCCTACCCCCAGGGGAAGTCGAATCCCCGTTGCCTCCTTGAAAGAGAGATGTCCTAAACCGCTAGACGATAGGGGCGGCATATTTGCCTAACGTCTATCCGATGCCCATTGTATGAACCGCTTCTTCCAGTTGTCAATCAACTCTACCGATATGATTTGAATAAGATAAGAATCAATGGTTAATAGAATAAGAAAAAAAGAGTAGTTAATAGAATAAATCAATTAAGAAAAGGACTCTTAATTCATATTCATATTAATAAAATTAATAAAAAAATATAGAGTATAGAAATAATACGGAAGGTAAGATAGGATTCTTTTAGGGAGGGGTTGGTCCACCAGAAAATAAAAAGAAAGGGGGCTCCCACTACGGAAATTAACAAAAAAATAAGATAAGGGGGATCAAGAAGTTATCGAAAAATTTTTATATTCCTAGAAAAAGAATTATTTAGTTCAGGGATCCAGGGACAAGTAGAATTTATTCATCACATGATTCGATGAAATTTATTGAATATATGTCGAATTGAGAG